ACTTAAACTTAATTTTAAGAGATGCAAGCGGAACGGAATTGATAAAACAGTCTTAGAAACAGAATTCTCCCACTTAGGCTTACTATGCTTTGGGATTTTTTTAGAATATTATATTATTTATTTTATATTTATTTATTTTTATAGTATAATATAACGGTATTGATATTGATATTCTAATCTACTTGATTGATATTCTAATCTACTTGAATATTGAATACCAGAAAACTATATGATATGAATATTTATTATTATTAACGCAGATATATCTATCTAATTTATTTATTTTATATCTATGTCTTCTCCGTTCTTTTATTACCCTCCTGTCCTGTCGTGTTGTCAATTGACAGTATGACTTAGGGGTCAATATAATTTGACCGACCAAATCCTATTTTGGTAAACCATCTTGAATCTACTGCAGAGTGAAGGATCATGGATCCAACGCATAACCCTTTGTGAATGAGAGAGATAAAGATGAGAAAGACCAATGAAATAAAGTTTCAAGGTTATATAGTTTAATGGTAAAGTTTGATTTGATTACCATTAACTAACCCCCAGAATACTTAAGGAGTTTTTCCATTTGATTTATATACTATGGATCTACTAAAGATGGATCTCGGCCTGAGTTATATTAAGTTAAAGTTAATAAGGTAACCCTACTAGGCCTTATTACCTTACCTATTATGTTTTTCCTATTCTATTTTTATATTACCTCAAGGTATTTTTCTTATTACCTATGGTATTTGTCTTATTACCCATATTCTAGTGCTTTTTGATTTGTCCGGCCCTCGGGACCTTTTATTTCTAGTTGATTTATGAAGGCGGCCGTAGGCCCCTATGGTCCAGTGGTTACGACCTCTCTCTTTCACGGAGAAAACGAGGGTTCAAGTCCCTCTGGGGGTGTACCAAGACTCAAGACTATAGGAGTGGTATTTTCTATCAAATGATCCGTAGCCGTATTTGTCAAGTCTGCCTGGTAGACGAAAGGAAGTTTATTATGGAACGTCTAAAAAATTTAGGCGTTGGGTCGATGCCCGAGTGGTTAATGGGGGCGGACTGTAAATTCGTTGACAATATGTCTACGCTGGTTCAAATCCAGCTCGGCCCAACAATTTGCCAATCTACTATCAGACGGTAGAACTCTCTTGTTCTTAAGAAATACCTTACCTGATACAAGAGAATAAAAAAGAATTCAAATTTTCTGCTAGATCTCTTCTTATTTCCCTGGGATTGTAGTTCAATAGGCTAGAGCACCGCCCTGTCAAGGCGGACGTTGCGGGTTCGAGCCCCGTCAGTCCCGACGGATCCAATAAGTACATCAATTCGCCTCTCCATTTTCTGTGAAAGAGGGGACAGAGAGCATAATTGAATCCCGAAGAGGTTTCCTCTCTTTTTTTTTTCAGGATTCTGTCAAAGAAAGAATAAACCCTAAACTAAAATTAAAATAACTAAAATAGTGAAGTTGATAGAATATTCCATCTTTTATCCCGCGCCTCATCTTTCTCATACTTCTTTGTCTTCCAAAGAAAATTGGATCATTAAAATTTAGAACCTAATTCCTCTCTTTTTGGGTTTTTAATGGAAACGGATGGGTGGTTAGATGATACTTCGTTTGACTACATACAAAAAAAGAAAGGATAAAAAAGGAATTTTTGCTCGGTGGGGGAATCCAAGATTGGATTCGGTATGGATAAGGGATCTTCGTATGTTATACTATTCAATTCTCGACGACGAATTAATTTAATAGCTCAGATATTGTTATTCATGATATGATATTGATCCGATTCAAGATCATCGATAGGTAATGCATTCATTGAATTGACAGGTGAAAGATTTATCATCTCTATGGGATTAAATCCCGAGTTATTGTGAAATAAAAAAACGATGAGATTATGGAAGTAAATATTCTTGCATTTATTGCTACTGCACTGTTCATTTTAGTTCCTACTGCCTTTCTACTTATAATTTACGTAAAAACAGTCAGTCAAAACGATTAATTACTTTGAATGAAACTTGACTTCTGAATTCTTATCCATATTTGAAGAAATCAAAAGAAAAGTATTCTATTAAATGAAATCAACGGGCTATAATCGGCGGTATTCTATGGGATCCGAGAGTATGGTAAGAAAGAAATTTTTTTCTTATCATACTCTCTATTAGTGTTATAGTAATGTATAAAATAAAATTGTACTTGACTTTCTAATAAAGTTGGTATACTATATTAGCTTCTATCTTCAATCTATGTAGTTATTTATCCATATATGGAATTGACGTAGGACCCGATTCTATTTCTTTGATACATCTATTTATTCCGATGAATCTGAAAAAATCGTTTTACTGTTATAGAATACATTTATCCACTAGAATCCAAGGGAATTTTGAAATGAGGATCTTTTTATTTAAATTGAAAATTATTTCAATTTAAATAAAAAATGAGTTGCAGAACGATCTATAAAACAATTGATACCGTTAACTAAATTAGGAGTGCTTCTAAAGTCCACTTCTTCCCCATACTACGAGTGAAAGGGAAAATGTAAAGACTACCATTAAAGCAGCCCAAGCGAGACTTACTATATCCATGTGAATTATATCCCTTATCTCTATGATAGAATTATTCCATTATTGCTCACTAATAATAGTAGAATGAATGGTCCAGAGTCAAAAAGGGATTCTGGCCGAACACTATTGATGAACCAGTCAAATAAATCCATTTCAAAAATTCCTATATGATTTCTAATAGGGAAAGACTAAATACAAGTAAAATATACAATGACACTATAAGGGAATGTTACTAATGGAATGGAACATCTATTCTATCTAGTAATAAAAAAAGAGACCCATTCCTTTTTCTTGCCCTTCAAAGTAAAAAAAATTGCTATCTATTACATACTTTTATTTCCTATTTGATCTAATTCGTACCCTTTCCCGATTGTCTCTCTGAAGGAGTTGGGAGATAGTATATTATACTCTTGACGACGGGTCTAAAAAAAAAAAAATAATTTTTTTGCACTTTTTGTTTTCTATAAACTATAAAAAAATCCATCCAATATAATCTTTCTTTGAATTTTAGATTCAAGGATTTCCAAGCTTTTACAAAATCCCCAGAACAGAATAAGACAGCAGAACAGAATAAGAGATTTAGATTCATTTGTTGATGAGGCGGCACCCGGATTTGAACTGGGGAAAAAGGATTTGCAGTCCCCCGCCTTACCACTCGGCCATGCCGCCAAAACGATAGAAAAAATTTTCCTTTTTCGGTTGGATTACTAAACTTTAGTTTATTGTACTTGCATCTTGCATCCCTTTTTAAATCCTTTTTCTAAATCTAAATTTATGTATAAAAATTAGAAAAGTTTTTATCCTTTCGTATTGTATTTAATTTATTTATTGTAATGTATTTGATCTACCCCCTCGATTGATTGTATCGTATCTTCCCACAATGCCGAAAAACTTCCACTCAACTTTCTATTGAAAAAGAAAATGTCTATTTTCGCTTAAAAAAGCCGAAATTTATGACAAAAGGGAACCATTAACTATTCGTTGACTGAGAATTCGTGACTTATTCTTGGATTTGAATCTAAAATTTGATTTCCCTAATGACATAAGAAAATACAAATGGATACATACTTAATTGATTCTTTTGAATCAAAAATCCTTCTCAATTTCTGGATTCTATTATAACAAAAATGATAAGTATATGTAAACCCCAGAAGGGAAATTTTTACACAGATACCAAATTGGCTATTTAGAGTATGTTGCCTATAAACAAAAAAACGGGAATTCATTGGAACAAAAAAAGGCCCGGCTGGGTATTGACCGGGCCAGGCCCAAAAGGCACTTCGAACAAAATAAAAGCAAGAAGGTCCTCTTTATTTATCTTTCTATTCTATTTGGATCTTTCGAGCATCTAAATGGAATTGCTAATTCTATAATAACGATAAAGAATGTAAAAGAAATACTTTATTTAATCCTTACTTGATGTGTAATGTAACATAGTAATTATCTTTTTCAATTGGGAGAGATGGCTGAGTGGACGAAAGCGGCGGATTGCTAATCCGTTGTACGAGTTATTCGTACCGAGGGTTCGAATCCCTCTCTTTCCGTTTCCGTTGATGACTTTCTATTTTTTTCTTTCAATTTTTGCAAACCCCTTTTTATTTTTTTTTTTCCTAATTAAATTAAATATGTGGAATAGCTAAAATAAAATATTAATAAAATTGTAAAATCAAACAAGAAAAACTAAATTTTTATTTTATTCTTCACGTCCAGGATTACGTCCTGGATCATTGGATAGGAATCCAAAAATGAAGAGAGAAACAAAGAATATTACTACTGTGTAAACGAAAAGTTTGAGAGTAAGCATTACACAACCTCCAAGATCATTTTTTGAAAAAGAAAAACGAGAAAAGATAATAGATCCTCCACTTTTATATCACATATCCTATTTTGACACCAAGAAATGAATTATAGAAATAGAAAAGAATGTTCAGAAATTCAAATCAAATGAAGTTGAAATTTGTAATAAGAGTCTTTAATTTAATTACCACAAATCACTTTCATACCCACAATTAGATATTCTAAGGGACCCTAAGCTCATAAGGTATTTCCCCGAAAAAGGATTAAAATGGGGAAAGGAAATAGGGCGAGCCGGATTTCTCGCGACTATCCGAGAGTTTGAATCGAAGGTTCATACTGTCAGACTTATTTGATCTTATCAATTGTTATAATTTTTCTCGAATAAATCATGAATTTTCTAGGATAGTATTAAAGCTCTTATCGAAAACTTACAGCAGCTTGCCAAACAAAGGCTAAAAGAAAAAAGAACAGGGGTATAACTGGCATGACATCTACGATTGGATTCAAAAAAGCATAGGCTTCGGGCAATTTGGCGAAGAAAAGACTAGTCGGATAAAGGGCAGAATTAAGACAGATCAAACTAAAAATATTAAGCATAACAGACTTTTTTTTTTCGTCGAAATAATTGCATTTTGATTGAGTTAAGGAAAAATGAAGAAAGTAAGGTAAACAAAAAAATCCTTCTTTTTTTTTTTTCTGCTCAATCAAAAATCCTCCAATTCTCAAAGGAGAATAGAAGAAATCATACTTTCATACAATATCTTAATTGAATTATATGTAATGATCAATAAATTCAGTTGAATTCGAGATATACACATGCCAAAATCCTAGCATGAATCTATAATAGATTCTATAAAGATAAAGAAAAAAGAGTTTCTCTAGATAGTTGGACTGGAATTGACGAAGACTTAATACCAATATTATTCTTTATTAGTATTATTGTCCAATAAAAATGGAAATGGGGCGTAGCCAAGCGGTAAGGCAACGGGTTTTGGTCCCGCTATTCGGAGGTTCGAATCCTTCCGTCCCAGAGCGTATCCATTGTATCCTAATATTTGTTTTTTGTTCAAGGAGGTTCTGTTTCAAGGTCTAATATTGCATAGAATATTATATTATTCCTCCTTCTTTTTTTATTTTGAATGATTCTTTGCGGAAGCATATCTGAGTTTTTCACAAACTGAACTAAATCGAGTTCAAATGATATGCAAAAGTAACTGAACCCCTTTGTGACCCAGATAAAGCTAAGATGGGCCGTAGATCATAGTTGTAGAAAGATTACTTAACCTCATCAGGTTAAAAAAAAAATATATGAAATGAAAATACATATAAAAGAGGAAGCGCTTAACCTATAGGTATGTATTCTTATCCTGTTTCAGTGACAATAGTGTTTCCCTTTTTGTGAAAAAGAATTGGCATCCCTAAAATATTTTATTTAACAATGATATATATTTTCGATATTTTTTTTTATTGTTTGATTTAGCTTATTTGCTTTACATCATTGACAATTCCATTCGAAAAGAAACAGAGATTTTTCTTTCTTATTTCTTATGATAAAAAAAGGGAGTCTTTACTGTAAAACTTGACTCAAATAATGATGTAGAAGTTGGAAACTTTTTCAAGTATCAAGATTTGTAATGATTCCTTATGGGTTGACTCTTTGGGAAGTTGGAAATGGGCCGGTCTATCTTATTGAGTCACTTGAAGAGGCAGAGTAAAATAGAATTTATTTTTTCGTGTGATTTCTGTTAGTTATGTTATTTCTATATCTATTTAGTTTAGATTTCTAGATATTTCTGTTAGATATTTTTTTGAAATAGATATTTATAAAAAAACGTTCCATTCATACAAAAAAGCTGGGGTCTTGCTAATATTTCTTCAGAAAAATCTTTATTATCTATGTAGATAAGAAAAAATATAAATTACTTTGTCTCTGTACCGACTGAACCAATGACTATTCATGATTCCATAATTGAATCAATTCCGTACTGGTTCCAAATTAGAGGAATGTTATGGTAAAACTTCGTTTAAAACGATGCGGTAGAAAGCAACGTGCGACTTGAAGGACACGATCCGGTGTGGATTCTTTTTCTTACATCCACCATTTTATATAGGAATGAAGGTGCTCTTGGCTCGACGTCATTTGTTCTATTCTACTAGAGCCCTTCTTTTTTTTTATTGGGTTGTAATGTAAATAGTTCATGATGGAGCTCGAGTAGAAAGTATTGATTAATTTCTCAGGGGCAACGATCTAGGGTTAATGCCAATTCATAAATTGGAACAACTTCGTAAGTATATCTTCGATATCTTCGATATAGAAATCGAAAGGATCCGATTCGAGCAATTTTTCAATTCAAAAAATTTGTTGGAACGGCTAAAACTTTTTCGATACGTAGTGTATCGCGCACGAATCAACCGTCGGTATGATTCTTTGATAGAAAGAAATCGCAAAAGGGGTATGTTGCTACCATTTTGAAAGGATTAAGAAGCACCGAAGTAATGTCTAAACCCAATGATTTTAAACAAAGATAAAGGATCCCAGAACAAGGAAACACCACTTCAATTGTCTCACGGATCCGAATAACGAATCAAAATAGATTTTAAACGAGACAAAAAGGGTGGGTTAAAGACCACTCAAAAAAAATATATATATTAAATTAAAGATTTTTCTTTAAGATATTTGAGATATTATATTATTGAACTTGAGTTATGAGTACAAATGATTTTTTCTTCTTCAGGAAGTAAGCTAAATAAAAATGAGTGAAATTGAAATTATAGAATTTATTAATTTATTTTACGGATTCCTTTCCTATTTATTCTAATCAAATTTTATCCATAGATAAAACTTCGAATCATTTTTTCTCGAGCCGTACGAGGAGAAAACTTCCTATACGGTTCTAGGGGGGGGGGTTCTTTTTCATCTACATCTATCCCGATGAGCCGTCTATCGAATCGTTGCAATTGATGTTCGATCTCGAAGAGAAGGAAGAGATCTTCGGAAAGTGGGTTTTTATGATCCGATCAAGAATCAAACTTATTTAAACGTTCCCGCTATTCTCTATTTCCTTGAAAAAGGCGCTCAGCCTACAGGAACTGTTCAGGATATTTTAAAAAAGGCAGAGGTTTTTAAGTAACTTTGCCCTAATCAAACAAAATTAAATTAAGGAAATAAAAACTAAGGGTAGGATAGTGATTTCTATATCATTTTGGATATCTTTTCTATACTATGTTTTTTTATTTCCTTTCTTGGTCTATTCGTATCTATTTCTCATTGCTTTTATAGAATCCTTTTCTATAGAATCTTTTTCTAAGGAAACCGTATTTGATTGATCCTCAAAAAATAGAAAATTATGGCATTACCTGTAATCGGGTGGTTTTCATTTGAACTCTAATACCAAGTAACAAACAAGGAATAGAAGTTCTTTATTCTATATGGATTCAATTTTTTTATATTATTCTCCATCTAATCTAAAAACTCAAAATTTAGTATATAAATATAGGTATATGCAGTGCCAATCCAACACAAGTCCTTTTTTTTACTATTATTCAATTTAAGTTTTTGTATTTTTTCATCGTATTCTTTTCTTAACCTTTATGTTGACAACGTTGTATCGAACAAATATAATTCATCGTGATAAGCAGATCTATTTATTTCCGTCCCATAGGTTTTCTTTTTTATTTTTACTTGTTGATTCAAATGATGGGTTCGTTGGATTAGCTTTGATACCCGGATTTTTGATTGAAAAAGTGGATAACATAGAAATAGGGGATGTTCTACCATTTTTACATTTATTTATTTTTTTGGTCGGGCAATTTTTTATTTTTTCATCTGATTCTGATTTAGTCATTTTTATGTTCCAAATAGAGTAGAAAAATTTAATAGAGTAGAAATTTTTTTTAGATTTTTTATTTCGTAGAGTAATGCTTTAATTTAATAATTTTGTTTTATTCTGATTGTATCTACATACCCTTTTATATTTGGGTTGCTAACTCAATGGTAGAGTACTCGGCTTTTAAGTGCGGCTAGGATCTTTTACACATTTAGATGAAGCGAGGGATTCGTCCATACTATCGGTAAAGTTTGGAAGACCGCGACTGATCCTGAAAGGGAATGAATGGAAAAAATAGCATGTCGTATCAATTAAGAGTTCTGAGAATATTTTATTCTTTCCGGCTCGGTACAAAGCCTTCTTTAAATTATTGAAAGGGAGCAAACCGAAGTCAATTTCAAGTTGGGTCGAATTAATAAATGGATAGGGCCCCACGGCTTCAATTAATTTCATTTTTATTATAGGGAAAGAAAAAGCAACGAGCTTTCATTCTGAATTTGAATGATTACCCGATCTAATTAGACGTTAAAAAAATATTAGTGCCCAATACGGGAAGGCTTTCTCCCAGGAAAAATATTATTGATTTTTTAATGAATCCTAAATATTACCACTCTCCATTCTATAATGGAATAATGGAGATGTATGTGTATAAGAAACAGTATATTGATAAATCAATTTCCAAAATCAAAAGAGCGATTGGGTTGAAAAAAGTAAAGGATTTCTAATCATCTTGTCATCCTATAAGGAAAACGAACATAAAAACTTAAAATTAAATGGAAAAAGAGATGATAGAGAATCTGTTGATAAGTTTATCTGGATCCGAGGTATCTATTCGGTTTGTACTATAATACCTTGTTTTGACTGTATCGCACTATGTATCATTTATAACCCCCAAAGTCCTCTACCTTTCATTTAAATAGAATTTCAAATGGATAAATTCCAAAGCTATTTAGGGCTAGATAGATCTCAACAACACTACTTCTTATATCCACTTATCTTTCAGGAGTATATTTATGTACTTGCTCATGATCATGGTTTAAATAGATCAATTTTGTTGGAAAATGCAGGTTATGACAATAAATCCAGCTTACTTATTGTGAAACGTTTAATCATTCGAATGTATGAACAGAATCATTTGATTCTTTCTGTTAATGACTCTAAACAGACTCCTTTTTTGGGGCAGACCAATCATTTTTATTCGCAAATAATGTCAGAGGTTTCTTCAATCATTATGGAAATTCCATTGTCTCTGCGATTAATATCTTCCCTAGAAAGGAAAGGGGTAGTTCAATCCGAAAATTTACGATCAATTCATTCAATATTTTCTTTTTTAGAGGACAACTTTTCACATTTAAATTATGTATTAGATATACTAATACCTTACCCAGCCCATCTGGAAATATTAGTTCAGGCTCTTCGCTATTGGATAAAGGATGCTTCCTCTTTGCATTTATTAAGATTCTTTCTCCATCAGTGTCATAATTGGGATAGTCTTATTACTTCAAATTCAAAGAAAGCCAGTTCTTCTTTTTCAAAATCAAAAAGAAATCAGAGATTATTCTTCTTCCTATATACTTTTCATGTATGTGAATATGAATCCGGCTTCCTCTTTCTCCGTAACCAATCTTCTCACTTACGATCAACATCTTCTGGAGCCCTTATTGAACGAATTTATTTCTATCGAAAAAGAGAGCACTTTCCCAGGGCTTTTCAAGCAAATTTATGGTTGTTCAAAGATCCTTTCATGCATTATGTTAGGTATCAAGGAAAATCAATTCTTGCTTTAAAAGGGACGTTTCTTCTGATGAATAAATGGAAAT